AATTTTTGGTGTAAGGCACATTAAATTTTGATTTTAAAGGTAATGATTCAATTCATTAAAGTTAATAAAAGTATAAATATACATGATTTATCCTATCAAGATAATCCTTTATCAGGCATTTTATTATTTATGGTTGTGCAATTAATTTTTTAAAATATTATCACATTTATGAGAATTGGTAGCAGCCAGACACAAATCACATTTAATTTCCGAATCCTATAGCTTTGCTTTGAAAAAGCAAGGCTTTTGTTAAATTTCATTTATGCTTCGCCGTCTAATCGAAGAAGCAAAAAATAATAATAAACATCTAAACTAATTAGAAAGTTATTGTTATGTTTACTCTCGTAAACAGCAAGAGCTCACATATCTTCATATATATATATAAAAGTTAGCAACGGGACGAAATTATTTTAGTACCCTTGTATGCTCCAAACTTATTTTCAAAAAAAGTTTGGAGATAAGGGATATTATTGTGGTACTATAATTTTACCAGTAAAAAGCTCTTTATGTTAAAAATTTGATAATATATTATAGAAGATAATTTTTCTTTTTTTAAATTTTAAAAATAGGCTTTTAACAAATTCTGGCGAAGCCTGTGCCAGCCGCCGCGGTTATACAAGCAGGATGTTATATTTTTTTTAAGTAAATGTTAATTTATGTTAGTGTTAATTAATTAGGTGAAATTATTAATTAGGATAGGTTAATAGGATTTTTGAAATTTATATTTAAAATTAGGATTAGATACCCTGTTATTATAGAATGATATTTAGAGAGTAATTTTAGGTTTATAAAATTTAAATATAATGGCGGTATTTTAAGCTTTTTAGAGGAATTTATTCTTTAATTGATAAGACTCAAGGATCTTTCTTAATTTGGTTAGGGCAATTTGTATATCGCTATCATCTTATTATATTGGAAGATTATTATAGAGAGAATATTTAATTAAAATGTTAGGTCAAAATGCAGTGTAAAATTAAGTGTGAAATAAATTACAGTGATTTATATTGATTATAAAGGAAGATAAAGTTAGGATTTAATAGTAAATTTTAATTATAATGTAAAGTTGAAATAAGTTCTAGGATATGCACATATCGCCCGTCGCTCTCATGTGTGAGATAAGTCGTAACAAAGTAAAAGTACCGGAAGGTGTTTTTTAGGATGAAATCAATATATGGTATTTCTTTTACAAGGAAAAGAGGCTTTATGGCCATTCTTATAAAGAATTTAATTGTTATTTAGTGAATTATTAGACATATTTTTTAAAAATTGTTAAAGATAGTTATTGGTAACGATAGTTAAAAGTATTGAGAGAGGAGTTTGAAAAATTGAAAAAATTTTTTAATAAAAGTAAGTTTTTGTACCTTTTGTATAAGGGGTTAATAATTAAAATTAATTATTTATGTATCTCGAAGTAATTTGAGCTATTAATTAGTTAGTGTATTGTTTAATAAATATATTTAATATTTAATAGTAATGAAATTTTTTTCGAAAATTGTGATATCTAGTTATTGGGGAGAAATTATATATTTTAGGTAGTTTTATGTTGAATGATAATTTGTACTGGTTTTACTTTTTAGGGATAAGCTTTTGAAGAGGATATAAAGTTTATTTTAAATTATTAGAGGCTTAGAATTTGCTTTTTGTTTGTAATAAGGTAGTATTGATTTTTTTTTTTATTAAAAAATTTTTTTTATGAATTTTTATGAGAAGAATTAATATTAATATTAGTATAATTATGGAAAGATTTTTCAATTTGATTTTTATTTTATTGGAGTTATTAAATAAAGAGGAATTAAGCAAATTAATTTTTTGAATGTTTATCAAAAACATAGTATTTTGAATTAGTGAAATATAGGGCCTGCTCAATGATGTAAATTGCTGTGGTATTTTGACTATACGAAGGTATTGAAATAAGGCTTTAATTGGGTGCTAAGAGAATGGTTTAACAAAAAATAGCTTTCTTTTTTTTTATAATAGAATTTAATGTAAAAATGAAAAAGTTTTTATAATTTTTTGGGACAAGAAGACCCTATGAATTTTTCTTAAATTATATTTATAATTTTTAATTTAAATTAAATTAAGTAAAAAATTTAAGTTGGTTGGGGTGATTTTTAAAGAATGGGTATCTTTAAATTATTAGGAAATTGATCCAGAATTTTTGATTAATTGAAATAAATACTCTAGGGATAACAGCGTAATTATTTTGGATAGTTCATATAGGTAAAATAGTTTGCGACCTCGATGTTGGATTAAGATACTTTTATAATGTAGTAGTTATATTAAGGAGTTTGCTCAACTTTTGAAATCTTACATGATCTGAGTTCAGACCGGCGTGAGCCAGGTCGGTTTCTATCTAAATAAGTAGATTGTATTGGTTTAGTACGAAAGGAATAGGCAATAAAAAATTTTTTTTAAATGTTAAAATTTTTAAAGTTTATCTATTTTAGCAGATTAATTGTGTCAGATTTAGAATCTGAAGATGATTTATATCAAGTAGAAATTAAAGTGGCAGATTGATTGCGGGGAATTTAAGCTTCCTTTAGGATTTTCCTTTAGTATTGATTTTTTTTAGTTATATTTTATTATTATTAATAGTTTTGGTTAGTGTAGCTTTCTTTACATTATTAGAGCGAAGGGTTTTAGGGTATATTCATCTTCGTAAGGGGCCTAATAAAGTGGGGGTAATGGGTGTTTTTCAGCCTTTTTCGGATGTAATTAAGTTATTTATGAAGGAAATAAATTTTATGATATTTATAAATGTGTTGATGTATATATTAATTCCTGTTGTGGCGTTAGTATTGATATTGATATATTGAGTGGTTTTTTTATGGGAATGAGGTCAAGTAGAGATGGAGTATGGTATAATTTATTTTATGTGTATTTCAAGATTAGGAGTGTATGTAATTTTAGGGGGAGGTTGATTTTCTAATTCTAAATATGGGTTATTAGGATCATTTCGAGGGCTTGCACAAGTAGTTTCGTATGAAGTTAGATTGGCTATACTTTTGATAGGAGTGGTTATACTAGGGGGAGGTTATAGATTGTATGATATTATTGAGTCTCAGAGGGAATTAGGATTTATTTGAGGATTGGTTAGAGTGTTTTTTATATGGTTTATTAGCTGTTTAGCTGAGACAAATCGAAGTCCTTTTGACTTGTCTGAAGGAGAGTCTGAATTGGTTTCAGGTTTTAATGTCGAGTATGGGGGGTATGGTTTTGCGGTTTTGTTTATATCTGAATACGGTAATATTATTTTTATGAGATTACTTAGTAGAGTTATATTTTTTGGTAGGTTAGGGTATTTTTGTGTTAATATAATTGTAATAATATATTTATTTTTGTTGATTCGTGGAACTTTGGTTCGATATCGTTATGATATGTTAATGATGTTAAGCTGGAGGGTAATTTTGCCGGTAAGAATTAATTTATTTTGTTTATTATTTTTTGTTAAGTTTGTAATTATTTGTGTCAATATTAGAAGGAGTTGATTTGGACATTTAGATGGAAAATCTTTTTTATATTTTCAAAATATATACTTTAATAGTTAAAATGTCTTAGAGAGTTGGGAAAATGAGAAAGAAAATGAAATATATGATTGTTAAAACTTGGCCAAGTATAATAAATGGATTTTCTACTGGGCATGAACCAATATAGGTAAGAAGAATGAATAGGTTAACAAATGTTCAGAAGAGGAATTTTTTGGAAGGTCTATTTGAGGAGGATTTAAATTTACTATTATTTAAAATTGGGAGAATTAAAACAATTAGGATGGATATGATTAGTGCTATTACCCCCCCTAATTTGTTAGGAATGGATCGAAGGATTGCGTAGGCAAAGAGGAAATACCATTCAGGTTGAATGTGAGGGGGGGTAATTAAGGGATTGGCTATTAGAAAGTTTTCTGGATCTATTAATATGTAAGGATCAATTAAAATAAAATATATGGCTGTAGATAGGAACATAAATAGTCCTATTGTGTCTTTTAAAGTGAAAAATGGGTGGAATGGAATTTTATCAATATTGTTTGAAATACCTAAAGGGTTTGAAGACCCAGTTTCATGAAGGAGGAAGATGTGAATTATAGTTAAAGTTAAAAGAATAAAAGGGAGGAGAAAGTGAAAAGTAGAAAATCGTGTTAAAGTAGGATTGTCTACAGAGAATCCTCCTCAGATTCATTGAGTGGTGTTTATTCCAATATATGGGATTGCAGAAAGGAGATTTGTAATTACTGTGGCTCCTCAAAAAGATATTTGACCTCAAGGTAATACGTAGCCTAGGAATGCTGTTATTATTAAGGTAAGGATAATGGATGTTCCAGATGTTCATGGTCCGAGTATTGAAAAGGAGGAGTAGTAAATTCCTCGGCCAATATGTGTGTATAGGCAAAGGAAAAATAAAGAAACTATGTTAGCATGAATAATACGAATTAGTCATCCAAAATGCACATTTCGGGTGACATGAGAGACTCTGGAAAAGGCTAAGTTGATGTCTCTAGTGAAATGAATAGCTAGGAAGATTCCGGTTAAGATTTGAATAATTAAAGTAAATGAAAGAAGAGATCCAAAATTTCATATATAGGAAATGTTAGAAGGAGTGGGAAGGTCAATTAGGGTGTGATTGATAATTTTTATTAAGTTGTTTGATTTTCGTGTAATCATTAGTTAATTTTTAAAGGAGCCATATTTGATTTAATTATATGATTAATTGTAAGGAGTGTTAGTATGAGGTATGTAAGTGTGAAGATTTGAATTGTTAAGGAGTTGATTTGGATTAAAGTATTGATTTGTTTATCGAATGTAGATTCTATAACTTGGTTGTTTTTTAGGAAAAAAAGTAGAGGAATAGCGATTAATACTTTTTTTTTAAAGGTAAATTTTTTATTTGGAGTTAAGGATGTAATATAAAAGAAAGTTACTAGTAAACCACCTAGAATTAAGAGAGTAATTATTATGATAAATCAAGTGTATTTTATATATATATATATATATATATTGAGGGTAAGAGCTAAGAAGATTATGGTTAAGATTATTGAGATTGGATGAGCAGAGAAAGTGAAGGAAATAATTAATAGTATTATCAATTTAATTTCAGAAAATAGTATAGTTAATAATATTTAAATTTTGGGGATTTGAGCTGAGGAATCTTTTCTGATACTATAAGGAAATTCAATTAAGGTTTACAAAACCATTGTTTTATTTAAACTATTATAGTATTATTTAGAAACTAATGAGTGTAATAGGATTTATAGTATTTTTAGGTGGGGTTTTGAGAATTTTGATAAATCGTGGGCATGTTTTAATTTTATTGTTATGTTTAGAATTTATATATTTAGGAATTATGTTTTGTATTTTTGTAGGAATGAGAGTTATTAATTTTAATATTAATGTAATTTTGTTAATGTTTTTTATTGTTTGTGAAGGGGGTTTAGGATTGTCTATTTTAGTAGGAGCTGTCTATTTTTATGGAAATGATAAGGTTAGTTCTGTGCTTTTAGTAAAGTGTTAGTGTTATTGTTAGGAATAGTGTGATTATCGGTATTTTGTTTTAGAATATCTTTTATAGAATTAGTTGTGGTATTTCATATAATGTTTTTTTTTTTTTTTTTTTATATAAACTGGAGAATGGTTGTTAGTGTGGGTGGGATTTTAGGAGTTGATTTGTTAGGTTTTATATTGATTGTGCTGAGAATTTGGATTGGGGTTTTAATAATAATTGCTAGAATGAATTTTGATGTTTTTTATAAGGGTATATATAAATTTTATATAGTGATTATAATTTTATTGTTAGTGTTATGTTTTTCAATTATAGATTTAGTTGGATTTTATTTAATGTTTGAAAGTGTTTTGATTCCAATTATAATATTAATTGTAGGATGAGGGAGTCAACCTGAGCGTTTACAAGCTGGGATTTATATGCTTTTTTATACGTTGGGGGGGTCATTGCCTTTATTGGTTTTTTTATTGATGTTAAATAAAAGAGTTATAATTTTTTATTGTTTGTGGGAGGATTGGGAAGTTTCTTTTATTATATTTATGATGGGAATTGTAGGGTTTTTGGTGAAAATGCCAATATATTTGGTTCATTTATGACTTCCTAGGGCTCATGTAGAGGCACCAATTGCGGGATCGATAGTTTTAGCAGGGGTTCTTTTGAAGTTAGGGGCTTATGGGTTATTTCGTGTGAAATTAATTTTGGAAATGTGAATAATTGAATGTAGATGTATTATTATGAGAGTTGTATTAGTAGGGGGAGTTATCGTGGGTATGATTTGTTTATGTCAAGTTGATTTGAGGGCTTTGATTGCGTATTCGTCAGTATGTCATATGGGGTTAGCTTTAGGAGGGATTTTTAGTATAATAGTTTGGGGATATATAGGAAATATTATACTTTTATTTGGCCATGGTCTATGTTCTTCGGGTTTATTTTGTTTGGCTAATATTTTTTATGAACGATGTTATACTCGAAGAATGATTTTATTAAGGGGATTGGGTTTATTTTTTCCGAGTATTTCTTTGTGATGGTTTTTGTTTGTAGGGGTTAATATAGCAATTCCTCCTTCTATGAATTTGGGAGGAGAGATTTTGTTAATTGGGAGTTTAATTAAATGGAATTTATTGTTAATGATGCCTTTAGGGGTATTAATGTTTTTGAGAGCAGGATATTCTTTATATATATATAGTTTTTTAAATCATGGTAAGGGTTGGATTGTTTTTGGATGTAAGAGAATTTTTTTTCGAGAAATTTATTTGATATTATTACATTTATTGCCTTTAATTTTGTGGATTGGGAAAATGGAGTTGTTTTGTTTTTATTAATGAAGTCTAATTAGTTTATTAAAAATGTTTAATTGTGGATTAAGAGAGGTGATTCATTAGATAATATTTTTGAGTTGAGGTTTGATATTGGTTATTTTAAGATGTTGTTTTTTATTTTTTGGTTTGTTGAATTTGATTAACTATAAAGTAGTTTTATTGGAGTATTTTTTTTTAATGGTGGATAATTTTGAAATAAAGTTTTATTTTTTGTTTGATTGAATAAGAATATTGTTTATTAGAGTTGTTTTATTGATTTCTGGGATAGTGTTGTTTTATAGTAATGATTATATGGGGAATGAAAGGTATAAAAATTTTTTTTTATATAGAGTATTAATATTTGTAGGAAGAATAATTTTGGTAATTTTGAGACCTAATTTATTTATAATTTTGATGGGATGGGATGGGTTAGGATTTACTTCTTATTGTCTTGTGATTTTTTATCAAAATTATAAATCTAATGTGGCTGGAATGGTTACAATAATAAGTAATCGTGTTGGCGATATTATAATTTTGTTATCACTGGTAATGTTATTAAATTTTGGTGGTTTTGATTTTATTATTTATTCTAAGATGTATTGACTGTGTGGATATATGTTATTAATTGCTGGGATGACTAAAAGTGCACAAATTCCTTTTTCGGCATGATTACCAGCAGCTATGGCTGCCCCAACACCAGTGTCTTCTTTAGTTCATTCATCTACATTGGTAACTGCTGGCGTTTACTTTTTAATTCGCTTAAATTTATTAATAGGAATATTTGAATATTCTAAGTTTTTGTTATTTTTTTCATTATTGACAATAATAATGGCTGGTGTTGGGGCAGCCATAGAAGTTGATTTAAAGAAAATTATTGCTTTATCTACGTTAAGTCAATTGGGATTGATAATGGTAATTTTATCAATAGGTAAAATTGAATTGTCTTTTTTCCATTTATTAGCTCATGCGGTGTTTAAGGCTATGTTGTTTTTATGTGTAGGAGTTATGATTCATAAAAGTTTAGGGGATCAGGATATTCGATATATAGGTAGATTTTACTTGATAAGTCCATTGGTTAGAATATCTTTTAGTCTTGCAAATTTATCTCTTTTTGGAATGCCATTTTTGAGAGGATTTTATTCTAAGGATGTAATTTTGGAGTATATTTATATGCATGAAAAAAGTATATTAGTGTTAATTGTGGTTATTATCTCTACTATTTTTACTGTAATTTATTCTCTTCGAGTGATATATTATTCTTTATGAAAAGGAGGAGTGAAAATAGTGAATTTTAATTGTCATTGATCTATTTATATAGAAGTTCCTATTTTTATTATGGGGGGATTTGTTTTATTTTTTGGCTCATTAATAAGTTGAATATTTATTAGTTATGAATTCGTAGTTTTATCAGTAGAAATTAGGGTTGTTAATTTGGTGCTTATTTTAGGAGGATTATGAGTTTTCCTTGTTTTTTTTGAAAAAATAGAAATGATGAAATTTCGAGTCGTGTGAGAATTTTTAGGAAAAATGTGATTTTTATCCTCTTTTACAGGTCCAATTTTTTCAAGGAATGTTTTGGGCGGGCTTAAAATATTTAATTATGATAATGGTTGAATAGAAGAAATTGGACCTCAAGGAGTTTATAAAATCAGAAGAAAGATTAGAAGTATTGTGAGTTGAGGACAAATTAATATATTTAGGAATGTTATGTTGTTTAGTTTATTTATTATTTTTATGATTTTTTATTCTTATAGTTTAAATAAAATATAATAGTGAAAATATTAAGATATAAATTTAAGAATATTTTTAGCAAGCGCTTTTTAACAGTGAAAATGTTAGGTGTTTTATACACCATAAAAATAAAGACTAAATGTTGACATTTTATTAGAGTTAGCAGCTCTAAGTTATAGTCTTAATAGGAACTTTCAATAAATTCATTAACAGTGAACAGCCTCTATTTGGCTTCTATTAACAAAAATGGGTTATCCTAAAGGTCAGGTCGAAACTGAATGCAAATATTGCTTCATTTTTAGAATAGGCTTATGCATAATCTAATTGCAGATTAGATCTTTATATTTAAATACTATTCTTTATAGTCATTGTAATATTCCGTTTTTTCATTCGTATATGAGACCAAGGGAGATTATTCTAATGATTATAAAAATTTTTCAAAATATTGGGTGGGTAATAGTATCATTAAGTAAAGGGAGAGGGAGGAGAATAATAATTTCAATATCAAAAATTAGAAAAATAATTGTAATTATGAAAAATCGGATGGAGAAGGGTTGTCGAGTTAATGAAAAAGGATCAAATCCACATTCAAAAGGTGAGTTTTTTTCTTTTTGGAAAAAGGATTTTTTTTTTATTATGTTTGCTAAAATTAGAATAAAGGAGGTTAAGGAAAAAGATGTGATTAAAAATGAAATTATTTTATTTATGAAAAATCTTTCTAATTGGAAATTAGATGTACTTATATACTAATAAAATTAAAATGTTCATCAATATATAAATGTGTATAAAAATAATCAAATAACATCTACGAAGTGTCAGTATCATGCTGAGGCTTCAAATCCAAAATGATGTTTTCTTGAAAAATGGTTGAGTGTTAATCGAATAAGTGAAGTTAATAGAAATGTTGTTCCAATAAGTACGTGAAGTCCATGGAAACCAGTTGATATAAAGAATGTTGATCCAAAAATTGAATCTGAAATTCTAAATGAGGCTTGATAGTATTCTCAGAGTTGAAGAATTGAGAAGGAAATTCCTAGTAAAATAGTAAGAGTTAGAGCATTTTTTGCTTTGCGGTAGTCTTTAGATAAAATTCTATGGTGAGATCAAGTGATTGAAATTCCGGATGCTAGTAAAATTGTTGTATTTAAGAGAGGGATGTTAAATGGGTTGAATGGGGTGAGTCATGTGGGAGGTCATTGTGATCCGAGTTCAATGTTAGGGGATAGGCTTCTATGAAAAAATGCCCAAAAAAATGAAAGAAAAAAAAAAATTTCTGAAATGATAAACAATAATATTCCTCATTTTATGTTTATTAAAACAATTTGTGTGTGATTTCCTTGGAAGGAAGATTCTCGGCAGATGTCTCGTCATCATTGAATTATTGTTAAAGATGAAATTGTAAAGGAGATTATAATTATATGTGAGTTATGAGTGTGTATAAAGTCTACTATTCCTGTTATAAATGTAAGAGTGGCGATAGATCCTGTTATAGGTCATGGGCTTTTGTCAATAATGTGAAATGGTTGGGATATCATTAGTTTAATTCATTTAGATATAAAATTAAGAGTGTAATAAAAACATATCTTTGGATAATAGCTACAGCTATTTCTAAAAGAAGGAGAATTATTATAAAGGGAAGAATTCCAAAAGCAATTAGAGGTATATTTTCTAAAATGTTTCTAAGGAGGGAAATCAAGAGGTGACCTGAGATTATATTGGCTGATAATCGAATAGCTAATGTAATTGGTCGAATTAAATTGCTGATTGTTTCAATTAAAACTATAAATATGGAAAGGGATATAGGAGTTCCAGAGGGAAGGAGATGTCTAAATATAAAATTTGTTTGGTTAATTCACCCAAATAGTATTAAGGTTAATCAAAATGGAAGTGCTAAAATTGTTGTTAAGTTGATGTGGCTGGTTGCAGTAAAAATATATGGAAATAGGCCAAAGGAATTGTTTATTAAAATGATTCAAAAATAAGTTATTGGTAATATAATAAAGTATATTTTATTTTTTAAAAATATAGGGATAAGTTCTTTGAATAAGTATTTATTGATTAGGAATCATCTAAAATGAATTCGGGATGGGATGGTTCAAAAAGAATATGGAATTAGTATTAAAATTAACATTGTTGACATTCAGTTTAAGGATAATGAATGTGAAGTAGAAGGGTCAAAAATTGAAAATAAATTTATTATCATTTTCAAACTTTTTTTAAAAATAGTAAGTTTGGTTGATTTTGAATTGGGGAGGGTTTGTAGTTGAAATAAAATAAAGGAGTAGTAAGAATTAATAATGTGATAAATATGATAGTAAGAATGTTTCAATTTATTGGAAATAATTGTGGAATTGAAAAACACTCAATGTAATTTAAGAATGACAATCTTATGTTATAAGGTTTAACTAGTTTTTCATTGAAAGTAGGTTAGTACTATTATTTGGTTTAAGAGACCATTGCTTATGATTCAGCCATTCAATGAGAATAATTTAATTCATGTAAAAAAATTTTTAATAGAGGTGATTTCTATAGAAATAGGTATAAATCTATGATTTGCTCCGCAGATTTCTGAACATTGTCCGAAATAAATTCCTGGTCGGTGTGCTTGGGATGCGGTTTGGTTAAGACGACCTGGTACGGCATCTATTTTTATTCCTAATGAAGGAATTGATCAAGAATGAATCACGTCAGTGGACGTGATTAGAAGGCGAATATTACAATTAAATGGAATTACAAGGCGATTATCCACGTCTAAAAGGCGAAAGGATGAATTTATGAAGTTTTGGGGGAGTATGAAAGAATCGATTTCAATATTGAAGTCAGGGTATTCATAGGATCAATATCATTGATGACCTGATACTTTTAAAGTTATTCTAGGGTAAAATATTTCTTCTATAAGGTAAAGTAATCGAAGGGAAGGGATTGCAATAGTGATTAAAATAATAGCTGGGAGGATGGTTCATAAAATTTCAATTTCTTGACCTTCCATCAAGAATCGATTTTTAAAATTATTAAATAGGTTGTTGGAGATTATATATAATGAAATAATTGTAATTAAAATAATGATTATTATTGAATGATCATGGAAAAAAATTAATTGTTCTATTATTGGGGAATTTCTGTTGGGGAATGAAATGTTTGATCATGTTATCATAGGTTATTTAATTAAGATATTAGTTTGATTGAAGGTATGTTCTGAGGGAGGAAAGTTAAGTTGTCAGTCAATTAAAGAGGGGGGAAATTGGGTAATTAAAGTTTGGCGGTTCGAGCATGAAGCTTCTCAAATAATGAAGATAAAGAGGATAATTCTTATGAATGAGAAAATAGATCCTAAAGAAGAAATGACATTTCATTTTGTAAAAAAGTCTGGATAATCAGAATATCGTCGAGGCATTCCTGCTAAACCTAAAAAATGTTGAGGAAAGAAGGTTAAATTAACTCCTAGAAATATAGAAAGGAAATGAATTTTTAATAATATAGAATTTATTGATCAGCCGAAGAATATTGGAAATCAATGGGTGATTCCTGCTAAAATTGCAAAAACAGCTCCTATAGAGAGTACATAATGGAAGTGGGCTACAACATAATAAGTATCATGAAGAGAAATATCAATTGATGAGTTAGCTAAGATAATTCCAGTTAAGCCTCCAATAGTAAATAGAAATACAAATCCTAAGGATCATAAAAGTGGGGTATCATATTGGATTCAAACTCCATGAAGCGTTGCTAATCAGCTAAAAATTTTAATGCCAGTTGGCACTGCGATAATTATTGTTGCTGCTGTAAAGTACGCTCGAGTATCAACGTCTATTCCTACTGTAAATATATGGTGTGCTCATACGATGAAGCCTAGAAATCCAATACCGGTTATTGCGTAAATTATACCTAAAGTCCCAAAAGGCTCCTTTTTCCCAGTTTGAAAGCTAATAATGTGGGAAATTATTCCAAACCCAGGTAGGATTAAAATGTAAACTTCGGGGTGTCCAAAAAATCAAAATAAATGTTGGTATAAAATTGGATCTCCTCCCCCAGCTGGGTCAAAAAAAGAAGTATTAAAATTTCGGTCAGTAAGTAATATGGTAATTGCTCCTGCCAGTACTGGTAGGGATAATAAAAGAAGGATTGTGGTGGTTAGTACGGATCATAAAAAAAGAGGAATTTGTTCAAGTTTTATGGATTTAGGACGTATATTTAGAATAGTTGTAATGAAATTGATTGACCCTAAGATAGAAGATATTCCTGCTAAATGAAGACTAAAGATTGCTAAATCTACGGACATTCCTGAATGTGAAATGTTAGAAGCTAATGGTGGGTATACAGTTCAACCGGTACCGGCGCCTCTTTCAGTTATTGAAGAAGATAAAAGAAGGAAAAGAGAAGGAGGAAGTAGTCAAAAACTTATATTATTTATTCGAGGAAAGGCTATATCAGGGGAACCAAGTATGATTGGGATAAGTCAATTTCCAAATCCACCAATTATAATTGGTATAACTATGAAAAAAATTATGATAAAGGCGTGAGATGTTACAATTACATTATAAATATGATCATCTCCGATGAGAGATCCGGGTTGTCCCAATTCTATTCGAATTAATATGCTTAATGATATTCCAGTTATTATTGATCAAGCGCCAAGAATTAAATATATAGTTCCAATGTCTTTATGATTGGTTGAAAAGAGTCATCGCGGTAAAATGGTCGAATATAGGCGGTAAATTGTAAATTTACTTATGAAGTTATCTTTTACTATTTAGTTTTATAGTTTATTAAAAATATTAAATTGCAAGTTTAAAGAAAATGTTAAGACTTAATTTTATAATTTATGCTTTGAAGGTATATAGTTTTTTTAACTTAAAGTCTTTTAAATTTGGGAAATTAAAAGAAAAATTCTTAATGAAAGGACAATTGTAATTATTAAAATTTTGTTTGATTTGGATTTTTCTCATTTATTGTTAATTATGTTTTTTAAAAGAAAAACATAAATTAATCGGAGGTAAAAGAAAAGATTGATTAGGGAGGAAATAATTAAAGGAATTGCTATGGTTAAGGAGTATGATGCGATAATTTTTAATGAAAGTCATTTTATTATAAATCCTATTGTAGGGGGTATACCTCCCAATGATAAAAAAGAAATAATGATTAGTATGCTTGTATTATTATTAATTTTTTTATTATAATTAATGTAATTTATTATATAAAAGTTAATTGGGAATATTATTAATTTTATAATTAATGAGTAAATAAATAAATAAATTATTCAAAAATTTCTATTAAATATTAAAAGAGTTAATATCCATCTTAGATGAGAAATTGAGGAGAAGCTCAAAATTTTTCGTAAGGAAAATTGATTAAAACCACCTAAGGACCCAATTAATGCGCTGAGAATAATTGAAATAAAAAGGACATTGTTTTTAAAAATAGATAAAATATGTAATGGAATTATTTTTTGGATTGTTAGTAAAATTGTGAAGGAATTAAAGGAGAGACCTTCACTAACTTGGGGGAATCATATATGGAATGGAGCAGCACCAAGTTTTATAAGTATTGATAGAGAAATTAAAATTGGTAAAAATTTTATAAGTGGGGGATTAAATAAATATATTGAGATAGAAAAAATGTAGATTGATGATGCAAATGATTGGACTAGAAAGTATAGTACAATTCTATTTATAGTTAAAGAATTTTTTAAGTATATTAAGGGAATAAAACTTATTATGTTGACTTCTAATGAAATTCAAAGGAAGAATAAAGATGATGAAGACATTGCAATAAATAATGATATGATTAAAGTTCAGGTAAAAATAAAAGGAATAATTATTATTTATAAAGGAATGATCATGTTTGGGGTATGAACCCACTAGCTTTAAATTAGCTTACTTTAT